AGAATTTTTCTAGGATCAATAAATTAAGAAATTAAGGTTTTACTGTTATAGAACATCGGGAAGTAATGAATTGGTATGAACAGAAAAAAAGTAGGATAGTGATGACTCATATATAGTTTTATATAACCTTTCTCTATTATTATTTTTTTTTTATTTCCTTAATTTTAATTTGATTTCGTTTGATTAAAGTGAAGTTCCTTAAAAATCTCCGCTTTCTTTAAAATATCCTGAACCCTTTCTGTAGGTTGAGCACCTTTCTCAAGAAAATATAGAATAGCGGGAACATTTAAATCAATTTGATTCTTTATCGGATCATAAAAACCAACTTTCCGAAGATCTCTTCCTTCTCTTCGGGACCGAACATCAATTGCAACGATTCGATAGACGGCTCAGTGGGATAGATGTAGATGAATAACCCCCCTAGAAACGTATAAGAAGTTTTCTCCTCGTACGGCTCACGAAAAAATGATTCTAAGTTCTATATTATGTATAGAATTACATACAATCACAAATAGGTCTATAAAATGATTAAATGAATTAGATTATGGTTTAAATCACTCTTTTTTTATTCTTACTTCCTGAAAAAAAAGCATTTGTACTCATAACTCAAGTTAGATAACTCTCAAATGGCTCAAAGGAAAATTTCATTTATTGAGTGGTCTTTAAACCCCTTTCTTTTTGTTTGTTTCGTTTCAAATCTATTTGAATTTTTATTATGGTGCAGTTATGGAAACATTGGAAAAGGTCTTTTCTTGTTTTGGGATCCTTTATCTTTGTTTTAAATCATTGGGTTTAGACATAACTTCGGCGATTCTTAATCCTTTCAAAATGGCAGCAACATACCTTATTTTTTTTTTTCGATTGATTTCTAGTAAAGAATCATAGAAAAGGTTGATTCTCATGTAATAAACTTTGTATGAAAAGAGTTTTTTCAATTCCAAGAAATTTTCTTTTAGATTAGAAACGTGAAACCCTTTTAATTTCTCTATCGAAGATATACTTACGAAGTTGTTCCAATTTATTGATTGGCATTAACCCTAGATCTTTGCCCCTGAGAAATGAATCAATACTTTCTACTCGAGCTCCATCATGGACTATTTACATTACAACCCAACGGGGTTTCTAGTAAAACAGAATAAAATAGAAATGATGTCGAGCCAAGAGCACCTTCATTCTTATATAAAATGGTGGATGTAAGAATCCACAACGGATCATGTCTTTCAAGTCGCACGTTGCTTTCTACCACATCGTTTCAAACGAAGTTTTACCATAACATTTCTATAATTTAGAACCGGTATGGAATTGATTCCATTATGGAATCGTGAATAATCATTGGTTCATTCGGTACATAGTAATCTATCACCTTTCTTCTAGATAGATGGATAGAAATGTTTCTGAAGAGGTTTTAGCACGAATTCAACGTAACCCTAATTTTATCGTTTATAGTATAAATGCAAGATTTTTTTGAATTATCAAAATATCAATTATTAGATTCTAAAATAGAAAAAAAGATTTCTATTTATTTAGACAATAATCATTAAGAAAGAAGAAATAGGAATCACATTCTATATCAATATTATACCTTTAAACAGAAAGAAAGTTGTTCACAAAAATCTTATTCTAATCAAATTTAGATTTAGAATGAAATATGATCTGGGACGGAAGGATTCGAACCTCCGAATACCGGGACCAAAACCCGTTGCCTTACCACTTGGCCACGCCCCATTTCAGTTTCTATTCGAGACTAATAAAGAATAATGCTAGTATTGGTTGATCGTCAATTCCGGTCCAAATATCGAATTTAGAGAATATATTCTTGCTAAGATTTTGATACGTATATATAAATATAGAATAAAAATACAAAGTGAATTTGTTGATCATTACATATAATTCAATTAAGATATTGAATGAAAGCCGACTTTCTTCTATTCTATTTGAGAATGGAAGGGGTTTTGATTGGGTGAATTCAATGAAAAAGAAGAATTTTTTCTACCTTACTTTCTTTATTTTGACTTCATATCAATAACTCAATCAAAATACAATTATCTCCAAGAGCAAAATGTCTGTTATGCTTAATATCTTTAGTTTGATCTGTATTAATTCGGCTCTTTATTCGAGTCATTTTGTCTTCGCCAAATTGCCAGAGGCCTATGCTTTTTTGAATCCGATTGTAGATGTTATGCCAGTCATACCTCTGTTTTTTTTTCTCTTAGCCTTTGTTTGGCAAGCTGCTGTAAGTTTTCGCTGAGATCTTTAATATTATCCTAGAAAATTCATGATTTATTTCAAAATTCTATCAATTGGATCAGATAAGTCTTACAATAATGAACCCTCAATTCAAAGAAACTATTGGATAGACGCGAAAAATCTGAATTACCCCATTTCTCCATTCAGACCCCCCCTTTCTTTTCCAGTGAAAGACACTAATCCTATTTATTCACTAATCCTATTTATTATAGTATCAGAGTCTTCGAGAATATCTAATTTTGGGTATGAAATA